ATTTTGTACCCAAAACAAACGCGCTACCAAGCTGCGCTACATCCCTTTCAATTGGGTTACAGTGTCATTGTAGAGAATACCCGTATTGTTTTCCACATCTTTATTTACTCCATTTCTATACAAAAATTATCTTGTCATTTCTTCTTTTTGATCTCATATCATAGAACATATAATTAATTATTAATTAATTAATTATAATAAACCACTTATATGCGTTACGTATAATGAAACCCGCTGTAAAAAAAATGAATATTTTTGGGAAATGCTGGTACAGAAAAGGGCACTTTTTTTTAAGAAAAGGAATATTCTACTGAATCGTTGTACATTTCAATTTGAATTAGGGATTCCGCGGACAAATACAAGCGATCATTAACTCCATATATGTCTGATCATATATGTATTACAAATTCCAATAAAGAAGGAGGATTTCAAATAAAATGCGAGATCTAAAAACATATCTCTCCGTGGCGCCGGTAGTAAGTACTATATGGTTCGGGTTTTTAGCAGGTCTATTGATAGAGATCAATCGTTTATTTCCGGATGCGCTTATATTCCCCTTTTTTTCATTCTAGTTAGTAACATGGGAAGTGGTGAAGAAGATTAGGGATTTAATAAAATCTCTGTGACTAACCCCTCCCCTTCCCATCTTTTAATTTTAGAATTTTTAAAATTCGAATAAGTTCGAAAAGAGAAAGAATAAAAGTGGATTCAAATTCAGTGAAACTCGGAACTCGGGCCTGAGGCCCGAGGCTCGAATTAAAATAAAATTTTTAATTTAAATTAAAATAATTAAAAAGAGAATGAGAACGGAAATGGAAATTGATGGATAGGTCAACAATATCATACAAAATACTTAAATGAAAGACGAAACGCTATATTGGGATTAGAAATGTAGTTAGAAATCATTGTATTACTTATTATTACTATCTTGATTGCAACGAAATTTTTCATAATTTTATTTCGAGTTAGCAACTTCTATTTTTTTTTTTCGTTCCTTTTTTCTCTTTGGATCGCAAAATAGAATAGTTGAGTGAATCAAAAATACAAAGGGGGTTCATGGCCAAGGGGAAAGATGTTCGAGTAACAGTTATTTTGGAATGTACCAATTGTGCTGTTCGAAATGATGCTAATAAGGAATCAAAGAGGGTTGGTATTTCCAGATATATTACTCAAAAGAATCGACGCAATACGCCTAGTCGATTGGAATTGAGAAAATTCTGTCCCTTTTGTTACAAATATACAATTCATGGGGAGATAAAGAAATAGATGGAACCGATTACACGTATGTATTGTATGTCATCCTTCCAAGGAAGATGAAAAATGTCATATACCATATATTATATATAACATATATTTAAAGATAAACAAACCAAAAAGAAATCCCCGACAAAATTAGGATTTTCGGGATAAGGAATAAACAAATCATGGATAAATCCAAGCGACTCTATTTTAAATCCAAGCGATCTTTTCGTAGGCGTTTGCCCCCGATTGGGTCGGGGGATCGAATTGATTATAGAAACATGAGTTTAATTAGTCGATTTATTAGTGAACAAGGAAAGATATTATCTAGACGGGTGAATAGATTAAACTTAAAACAACAACGATTAATTACTATTGCTATCAAGCAAGCTCGTATTTTATCTTTGTTACCCTTTCTTAATAATGAGAAACAATTTGAAAGAGGTGAGTCGGCTGCTAGAACTGCGGGTCTTAGAATCAAAAAGGGGGATAGGCTTACTCTTCACTTGAATCAAAATTCCAATACGAACTCAAAGGTGGATTGATGTTTTGTTCGAAAAATTCGCGAATTAAGATGTGAGTGTCGTGTCATATCATAAGAAAAAAAGGATCGGGGAAAAAGAATAAATCTTTTTTTATTGAACGTCTTGTTTGTTCATTTTGACGACTTTATCATATTATTTGATTATATTTTATCATACTAATTTCTATTCTACCTTCCCGGAGTTAATTTTACAGCGCACTCCATTAAAATTTAAAACATTCCTATGGAGTCCTTCCAATCTACTTATTTTATAATCTCAGTGGAAATCATAGAAAGACAATTTATATTTAATATAACTATTTGCGCAAGTATTTTACGATTAAGAAGCAACTGCTTCTTGTACAGATTGTGTATGAAAATATTATAACTATAGTATACTAAATTCCCTCGAATTGCTGCATTTATCCGAGTGATCCACAAACGGCGAAAATATCTCTTTTGCTTACCTCTATCCCGATAAGCCGAAAACAAAGCTCTTATTTTCTGTTGAGTAATAGTTCGAGTAAGTCTTGAATGAGCCCCTCGAAAGCTTGATGCAAATAAACGAATTTTTGTTCTACGTCTCCGAGCTATACATCCTCGTTTAATTCTGGTCATTGAATAAATGAAACTTTGATAAATAACTAATTGATTTCTTTTCTTTCAGTTATTCCCTTCCCCTTTACTAGTTTGTTAATAACAAAACGGATCCTTCCAATGTATAAAATAAAAACTCCAACGGCTTTTGCTACTATAACCTTCCCGCCCACTATTTTTTCTTTTTTTTTATAGGCATTTTACCTCGAAATAAGAAATAATATTGATACTAGATATTAAAAAAAGCATATTAATATTAAATAAAAACAAAAAGTAGTAAATATAAAATAGAAATGAATAAAAAAAAAATAGTGGGTTCCATCGTTTCTATGGTTACTTCTTAAACGGCGAGATCCCTTCTATACACCGGAGCCCCTTCTTTTCTTTCATTTAATCAATGCTATTGTTAACTTGTACAGTTCACACTTTTTGGCTCTACCCATGAATTATTCAGTAATCCGTCTTTCACAACGAGATCCACTTATACAGTAACGGTATTTAATTATGAAGATTAACTGTGTAGCTGACCCTCCTAGTCCGTTGTTGAAAGAGTAAGGGCGTAATCTTTCTTGCCTTTAAATGGGATTCCCCCCGCTTAATGGATAAACATTTGCTACCAATGGGAAATTCTTTCTCATCTTAAATTGAAAATGGAGACGATTGGATTTACACCACTAGAAACCATAAATTTTGATACACAATAGAAGGGTATGATAGATACTTTTTAGATAGTGAATGGAGTTCTTCCGTTTTATTTTATCTTATTTACTGTTACTGATCACTGATACTGGAAAAATGGGTTCTTTTCTTTTGCCCCAGTCCATGCTCTGAACGAGTCACACATACACCCTAGTACATGTTCCTCGTCGCTGAGGGCATCCCCCAAGGGCGGGGGATTTCGTAACATTTCTGATTGGCTGTCTCGTCTTTCTAATAAGTTGTTTAATAGTTGGCATGTTGACTCGTATACATAATGAGCTGGTTTAGATCGATCCTAACCGGCCGATTAGGAATTACTTCTATAGTAATAAATTAATTAATAGAATACTCTATCAAACCCAGTAAGAAGATAAAATTTCAAATGGCGTATTTGTATTTGCGCGAAATCCCTGTTATTTTTTATTCTACCCCTACATGATCAACAATTCCATGAGCTTGGGCTTCTGTTGCTGACATAAAAACATCTCTTTCCATGTCTTCGGATACAACCCATAGAGGTGTGCCTGTTCTTTGTACATAAACCTTTGTAATGGTTTCGCGCAGCTTCATCATTTCTTCCGCTTCCAGGATAAATTCTCCTGCGGGTGCCTCATAAAAAGAACTAGCAGGTTGATGGATCATTACCCTGATTATATAACCTAATAAATGGTTCTTCTATCTCGAAGAGAAATCAAAGAGAATAAATTAAATAACGAGTAATGATATGAAAACCAAAAGATAGAATTGAACAACCGTACAGGCATCTTTTGCGCATTGCATACGGCTATACAATGGAATTTACTTTATAACCTCCATTCCATTGAAGAAGTATAAAATCAAATTCAAATATTCAAATATAGGGCCTATCAGACCCCGATCTGTAAATAATCCAATAACCATCCTTCATTTTATTTTGGAGTAGTTAAAACATACTATGATGGTTCCGTTGCTTTATATATTTATTTAGTCTGTTATTAAGCAATCCCAAAGTTTCTTTTTTTGTATTCTTTCCTAAGATAAATATTGTTATTATCCCTCTGGTGTGAAAACAAAAAAGTTTGTGACGCTGCAATAGGCTTCCGATAAATCAGATAAAATCGGAAATGCCCTTTATCTCATACTATTCGTTCGATATATAATCTAATGATTGATTTTTGAAAAAAAAAAAAAGGTTTCTCATATCGAATTCAAAATGCCATGCTATTATTACTTAATAGTCATATTTCATATGGCGAAGGCATAGTCTTCTTTTTTCTCTCAAATACAAAACTCATTGGCGCCGAGCATGAGGGAATGCTAGACGTTTGGTAATTTCTCCTCCGACCAGAAGAAAAGATCCTATTGAAGCGGCCAATCCCATGCATATTGTCTGTACATCTGGTTGTACAAATTGCATAGTATCATAAATAGCTACTCCGGGTATTACCCACCCCCCGGGAGAGTTTATAAACAAATACAGATCTTTGCTATCATCCTCTAGACTGAGATATACCATAAGACCAATAATTTGATTCGAGAGATCGCTATCAACCTCTTGGCCTAAAAAAAGTAATCTTGCTCGATAAAGTCGGTTGATTAGGATATAATTGTATCCTTAGGAACCGTACGCGCACCTTTCGATGCATACGGTTTACCAAAAATCGCGCAAAAAAAAAAAATCAATGTGTAGATTGCAGCCCTCATTCTTTTTTATTTTCATAGGGGGCTCTTTCTAACTTCTAACAAAGGGCTTTTTTTCTTCCATTTTTCAAGAAGGATTTGTTTTGGCCTGTTTACTTTACCTATATATAAATAAAATATATATATAAATAATTTACTAAACTTATCGAATGAACTTCTCATTGATGTATTGTTTCATCGAGATCGAATCCAAATAACGATGCCATTTTCTTGTTCCTGATTGGGCTTTTTCAATTTTTTTAGGTTTATGCTCTACTCCGAGTAAAGATAGGCCCGATTTTTATTTGCACATATAGGGCAAATGTCCCAATACCACGTCTTTTTGCTATGGCTTTTTTTATTTTTCAATTTCATTTATTTCATGTCTTCCACTAAATATTCAATGTATTCATTATATTAAATGTATTCATTATATTACTCGATTGATTAAACAGTTTGAGATCGCTCCTGTTTATAAATAGAATATTGTAAAAGTAGTAATCTTAGATATATTACCAATTGGGTTTTTTCTAAACGGAGCCTGGATACTTCATTTTTTTGGTCCAGTCGAGCCAACCATAAATTATTCTAATTGATAATATTAATCTGATACCCCTACAAAAAATAAATAGGATTAAATTGTATTTCACGCTCCAAACTTTTGATAATTCAATCAATCTTTTTTGGGCGAAAGAGGGGATATCTCGATCAGGGGAGAGAATGGGGAAATTCCATGTGACCCAATATATCTGACAAGTCGCACTATATGTCAACCCACGATGCATCTTCCTCTCCAGGACTTCGAAAAGGTACTTTTGGAACACCAATAGGCATAAAATGAAAGAAAAAAAATGAAGTACTATATCTTACTTTGATGTGGAAGCGTAACAACGGGTTTATTGTCTTAATAAGATTAGCCTTTATCATAGTTTATCCATAAATTGAATAAGTTCATAACAATAACATAAAAAAAGAAAACCGAATGATTATGACTAAAGGAAAATTTTTACGAAACGAATGGGTCTTTGGAATGATATGAACAAATGGGTATGTCTTCACTCAGAGAAAATTAAAGTGGGATCAATCCCCTCTACCATTGCGTATTGGTACTTATCGGGTATAGAATAGATCTGCTTATTTTTGTTCCTACAAATGGAATTCGTCTATTATTACTATCTATTATTATTATTACTAAAAGAATAGAACAAATATTAATTCTTTCCTCGAGAAAATCTACCGAAAGAGTGGGTCCAGAGCATAGTTTTTTTACTTTTTACAATGCAATAAAGTTACATAGTGTCTATTATTCGTTGATTAAAGGGGTATTTCCATGGGTTTGCCTTGGTATCGTGTTCATACCGTCGTATTGAATGATCCGGGTCGTTTGATTTCTGTTCATATAATGCATACAGCTCTAGTTGCTGGTTGGGCCGGTTCGATGGCTCTATACGAACTAGCGGTTTTTGATCCCTCTGACCCCGTTCTTGATCCAATGTGGAGACAGGGTATGTTTGTTATACCCTTCATGACTCGTTTAGGAATAACCAATTCATGGGGCGGTTGGAGTATCACAGGAGGTACTATAACGAATCCGGGTATTTGGAGTTACGAAGGTGTGGCCGGGGCACATATTGTGTTTTCTGGCTTATGCTTTTTGGCAGCTATTTGGCATTGGGTGTACTGGGATCTAGAAATATTTTCTGATGAACGTACAGGAAAACCTTCTTTAGATTTACCTAAGATTTTTGGAATTCATTTATTTCTTTCAGGGTTGGCTTGTTTTGGGTTTGGCGCATTTCATGTAACGGGGTTGTATGGTCCTGGAATATGGGTGTCCGATCCTTATGGACTAACCGGAAGGGTACAATCTGTAAATCCAGCGTGGGGTGTGGAAGGTTTTGATCCTTTTGTTCCGGGAGGAATAGCCTCTCATCATATTGCAGCAGGGACATTGGGCATATTAGCCGGCCTATTCCATCTTAGTGTCCGTCCGCCCCAACGTCTATACAAAGGATTACGCATGGGAAATATTGAAACCGTCCTTTCCAGCAGTATCGCTGCTGTTTTTTTTGCCGCTTTTGTTGTTGCTGGAACTATGTGGTATGGTTCAGCAACTACCCCGATTGAATTATTTGGTCCCACTCGTTATCAATGGGATCAGGGATACTTCCAGCAAGAAATATATCGAAGAGTTAGCGCTGGGATAGCCGAAAATCAAAGTTTATCAGAGGCTTGGTCTAAAATTCCTGAAAAATTGGCTTTTTATGATTACATCGGTAATAATCCGGCAAAGGGGGGATTATTCAGAGCGGGCTCAATGGACAACGGGGATGGAATAGCTGTTGGGTGGTTAGGACACCCTATCTTTAGAGATAAGGAAGGGCGTGAACTTTTTGTACGTCGTATGCCCACTTTTTTTGAAACATTTCCGGTTGTTTTGGTAGACGGAGACGGTATTGTTAGAGCCGATGTTCCGTTTCGAAGGGCAGAGTCGAAGTATAGTGTCGAACAAGTAGGTGTAACTGTGGAGTTCTATGGTGGCGAACTGAATGGAGTCAGTTATAGTGATCCTGCTACTGTGAAAAAATATGCTCGACGCGCTCAATTGGGCGAAATTTTTGAATTAGATCGTGCTACTTTGAAATCCGATGGTGTTTTTCGTAGCAGTCCAAGGGGTTGGTTTACTTTTGGCCATGCTTCATTTGCTCTGCTTTTCTTCTTCGGACATATTTGGCATGGCGCTAGAACCTTGTTCCGAGATGTTTTTGCCGGTATTGACCCAG